AGATTGGCATTCCATTGCTGTTATTTTATATGTATATGGTTACAATTATCTACGTTCTCAATGTGCCTATGACGTAGCACCGGGCGGGCTGTTAGCTAGTGTGTATCATCTTACGAGAATAGAGTACGGTGTGGATCAACCGGAAGAGGTATGCATAAAAGTATTTGCTCCAAGGAGCAATCCTCGAATTCCGTCTGTTTTCTGGGTTTGGAAAAGCGCGGATTTTCAAGAACGGGAGTCTTATGATATGTTGGGAATCTCTTATGATAATCATCCACGCCTGAAACGTATTTTAATGCCCGAAAGTTGGATAGGATGGCCCTTACGTAAGGATTATATTGTTCCCAATTTTTATGAAATACAAGATGCTTATTGAATTATAAGAAACTAATCTTCACTTCTACAACTTCAGATATTTAAGGACTATTTGTATGTTTTGCTCTAGATTAAACAGAGTAATTGATGTCCCACTGGTAGGGTGGATAAAAAAATAAAAGACAAATTAAGAATTCATTGAGATTCTAAAATAAAAAGTTTTTGAGCTAAGAACCGATAGAATGAACTAAAAAGTTCTGTATCATGAACTTTGTACCGCGCATACATCAATCACTTACTTAGATGGGCTCCAGAAAGTCGTATCGTATAATGTATGAGGAAATGAAGAAATAGAAAAAGATATGAGAGGGGATCCGATTCTATTTGTACTGGATCTGAGATGAATCTTATCTATATTTCCTCCCCCAGACTCGACTTTTTTTTGTTTTGGGTCTTTCAACTAACTAATTTAACCTTCAACTAACTAATTTAACCTTTTTTTTTGGAATATGTATGAAGTATTAATATTCATTTTGCATGAGAGGAGACACAATATGAATATGAACAAATAAAAAAAAAAAAAGAGAAAACATAATAAAATTCTGTATTTTATAAACTCTATACCCATCTATCTATAAAATAGATGGGGTATATCGCGCGATAACTAGATAAATAACTTACGTATGTGTCATGATCTCGACTATTAATTAATATGTATATCAACCCATATTGGTTAATTTGTAGAATAGATACTCATCAAAAAATGCATCATGTGCCAGGAACCAGATTTGAACTGGTGACACGAGGATTTTCAGTCCTCTGCTCTACCAGCTGAGCTATCCCGACTATTTCCCCTTCTGGTGCATCATCTCCTCATTTTACTAGATAACTTGAGTTTATGTCAATTAAAAGGACGAAAAGGATTACAAAGTCTTATCTAGGTACCGGAATTTCTTGGGTCGTCAAAAAGAAGGACTTTGTCTATAAGTTTAAGTTTTAGTACGAGTAATGATATGGATTGTGAATCACTCAAATGAGTACTCCTTGCTCAAAGATATTGATTTGTACGTATATCACAAGACTTGTGATAAGAGAAAAAAATGAGGAACATAACCACCTTCAAACCGTTAATAATAATAAACAAAATAACTAGTTAGGGAGTGAAATAACCTTTTGGGGATAGAGGGACTTGAACCCTCACGATTTTTAAAGTCGACGGATTTTCCTCTTACTATAAATTTCATTGTTGTCAGTATTGACATGTAGAACGGGACTCTATCTTCATTCTCGTCCGATTAATCAGTTCTTCAAAAGAACTATCAGACTATGGAGTGAATGATTTGATGAGTGAATGATTTGATGAATGAATATTTGATTCTTTTTTCAACTTGGAATCAATTCACAATAATTCTTCCATTTTTTCATATTATATTCTATATTCTATAGATTATATAGAATATAATATATATTATTTTTCTATATAAAAATCGAAAAATACAGATTCGGGTTGTCATTAATTATTTGACATAGTATAGTTCAGTACGTATATTCTTCACCCTTTTTGGATTGGAGTTTCGATGGAAGAATTCTTATAACAACACAGTCAACCCCATTTGTTAGAACAGCTTCCTTTGAGTCTCTGCACCTATCCTTTTTTTTTGCTTTTGAAAAAAGGAGTTGGCTCAGGATTGCCCATTTTTATTAATTCCAGGGTTTCTCTGAATTTGAAAGTTTTCACTTAGTAGGTTTCCATACTAAGGCTCAAGCCAATTAAGTCCGTAGCGTCTACCGATTTCGCCATATCCCCCTTTTGTTTTAAGATTAGGATCTCAGTGTGATGTCTTTCTCCTTTATTCTTTCATTTATGCCGGAACCAACCATTGAATTTATTAGATTTGATACGGATTACGATAACGAAAGTTGTTTCCTTATTTGATTTTTTGTCTATCTTCTTTCATCTCTATCGGAAGCCTATGAATTTGAATTTGATTTGGTTTAATTAGAAATGATTCTATCATTTCTGTAGCTACAATTCAATATCGATAGAAATATACCATATATATCCTCCTCTCCTTTTATTTTCCGATTAAATTTGTAATACTCAAAGGGTCGATTCGTTGTTTTTCATCTTAGTCTTTGAATGAAAGCAGAAGAATATCTTATGATGTTATTATGATCTGGATTTCATCTTTCTCGATTCTAATTATTTTAGATTCATTTCATTTTTTTTTTATTCTTATCCTTCCTTTTTTTAGGTTTTCTTAGGACAGAACTCTATAACTAAATGAAAATAAATATCTATTCTAAATGAAATTATTTTCAATTTTGATTTGAAATGAATTTTCAAATTCATAGCCCTACTATAACTAAATATAAATAGAATTTCATATAATTTCTAAATCGAATTGAAATAGAATCTAATTGTTCTAGACGAAAAATCAAAATAGAAAATATATAGAAATGAAAGAGATAGAAATAAACGAAATTCAATATATTCAATATTTAGATTTATTTGTATTTGAAATATTTATTTGAAATTCATATATTATAAAAGAAGAAAAATGAATCTAAGCCTAAACTAAGATATAGTTTATTGAATTCCTATGCATGTAGAATTTCTGTGAGCCCGCTTAGCTCAGAGGTTAGAGCATCGCATTTGTAATGCGATGGTCATCGGTTCGATTCCGATAGCCGGCTTTTCTCTATTTTTATTTGTTCGATTTTTTTATGGAGAATTTTTTTTTTTGAATTTAAAGAACAAAAAGAGCGCCTTTCCCTGCTTCAAAAGGTTACCGATCTATTATGTCATAGAAACCTCCAACTATGAATAAAAGTAAAAGAAAGGGTTAAATCTCGTACTTACATATTCTCCATATTTTCATATTTGAATACAAAATAAAATATATATAATACAAAAATTCGTTTGTATATGATATTTATAGAATTCATCTCATTATTTATTGTAATGTAATACTTCAAGGTATTTCGCTTTATTTATCATTTAGTTCAGTTTTAATTTAGGTTTATTTTGTAAAATGAAATATTTTAAATAAATAAAAAAATAAAGAATAAAAATAAAGAAAGGAGTCTTTATGTCGCGTTACCGAGGGCCTCGTTTCAAAAAAATACGACGTCTAGGGACTTTGCCTGGACTAACTAATAAAAGGCCTAGAGCCGGAAGTGATCTTAGAAACCAAGCGCGTTCCGGGAAAAGATCTCAATATCGTATTCGTCTAGAAGAAAAACAAAAATTGCGTTTTCATTATGGTATTACAGAACGACAATTACTTAAATACGTCCGTATCGCCAGAAAAGCCAAAGGGTCAACAGGTCAGGTTTTACTACAATTACTTGAAATGCGTTTGGATAACATTCTTTTTCGATTGGGTATGGCTCCGACTATTCCTGGAGCCCGCCAATTAGTTAACCATAGACATATTTTAGTTAATGGCCGTATAGTAGATATACCAAGTTATCGTTGCAAACCCGAAGATACTATTATGGCGAAGGATGAACAAAAATCCAGAGCTCTAATTCAAAATTATCTTGATTCATCCCCTCGTGAGGAATTGCCCAAACATTTGACTCTTCACCCATTCCCATATAAAGGATTAGTCAATCAAATAATGGATAGTAAGTGGGTCGGTTTGAAAATAAATGAATTGCTAGTGGTAGAATATTATTCCCGTCAGACTTAACCCTAAATAAAATACAAAGCAAAGAATTCGAACAATTTTGCCCCTTTCTTTCGCCAAAGCAAAGTAAATTGACTTAAGGTTTAAAGTCAGGGGGTTTGATCCGATACGGATTTTCTCCCACTCATATATCCTATCCCGTACCGGATTTTTCCTATTCATGTATCATAGATCGGCAGAAAGATTTGAACTCTTTGTCCAGTCTTTCCAGTATTTTACGTACAGCAGCAATTAGAAATAGAATCAATATATATATCTATCAAAATCACAATAAAAGAAGGACCTAACTCTTATGTTCTAATAATGGTATTTCTTGTTGTTTGATTTGTTACAGTTCGGAATGTTGGCAAATTAGGTGTAAAGTACGGAAAGAGAGGGATTCGAACCCTCGGTAAGCAAAAGCCTACATAGCAGTTCCAATGCTACGCCTTGAACCACTCGGCCATCTCTCCTACACAATGATTATGATGCAGAAACCGATGAAATAGCGAGCCATTACTATGACTATATTACTATATTCATATTTCTATTCTATTCGATTTTTTTTGTTTGGATAGATACGACCAACCAACCAATTCTATAACTAATAGTATAATAGATAGAAATATCTGATATTTCTATCTATACCGGATTAAATCAATGAATTGGAACGAATCAACTGATTGATGGGTTTATGTTTTTTAGACTATGTATGATTAATGGATACTCTTCGACTATGGTTCTATTTAGATTTAGACTACAATTCTATAAAAATTCGAAAATTCCTTTCTAGTTTTAAAGTTCTCACCAACAAATCCCTTATCCCATCGATCTATTAGAAATTCATGAATCATCCCAGGGATATTTCTATTTGATTGTATACGCGCTATGGACATAACGAAAATAAAGGGTTATTCCATTTCCATCCTAAAATGATTATTTAATTCTTTTTCCTTTCCTCTTTAGATCATAATTCAATCAAAATTGGACCTAATCGAAAAATTCCGTGATTCTTCCGTTTTGATGAAATCGGAAGAGTTTCTATACTACTACATTTGATTTGTATGAATTTGAATGGGATTCAAGTATTTCTTATTGATTCTTGAAAAAGGAGCAATTCAATTTGGGTATTGGAATTGGAACTAAGTAAAGGTTCGTATCTTTATTTTGTTTTGAAATGAATCTGTTTTTATGTTATTTCGTACTGTACAAATCCTTTGTTTGTGGAATCATTTTCCCACGAGGGGTAAATTATAGAATGGATTGATACCTATGCCTAGATCACGGATAAATGGAAATTTTATTGATAAGACCTTTTCAATTGTGGCCAATATCTTATTACGAATAATTCCGACAACTTCAGGGGAAAAAGAGGCATTTACTTATTACAGAGATGGTGTGATTTGATTCTTTTTTTTTTTTTTAGTTACTTTATACTGCTCCTAGTTTTACGAGAAAGGCACATGATTCGGGATAGAAAGAAAAAAATTCTTAATTATTGAAATAAACCTACGCTTGTTGAAGGTGAAGTTTAGAAATAGAACAATCCCTTCTGTCGTGTATCCCCGATTGATGCAGCCTCAAATACTATGCTTCAGTTTAGTATTGAGCGAAAGGTTACACCTATGGGTTCTGTATTACATGTCAATCCTACTTACTAGTAATATAGTACCAATAGGCGGCATACGGGAAAAAGCACTACACCTAGCAATCGACACCACGAAAGCTTTGTTAAAAATTACCTATCTACTCCCTTTTCTTATCTGGATTGGGACTAACAAGAATGGTTGGGACAACAAACATCCATCTCGTTTGTACTTTGGATACCCGTATAACCATCGAAGACTGTTGAAGTGACTATTTCCTGGAAATTAGGAGGCGTTGAGGACAAAGGAATTGTTGGAGTTATCCTTTCTATTTAGTATCAAGACAAGACGTTTGATGTTAGTAAAAGCTCTTGCGCAAGAAGGTTGGCTAGAGATTTTTTGTAAAAACACTAGCCCCGCTCAGTTCATAATGAGAATATTTCAACCCTTTTTTTTTGATTACATGTATTTTTTATTCTTATTATGCATATTAAGGGAGGAGCCGTATGAGATGAAAATTTCACGTACGGTTCTGGAACGGAGATTCTTTGAATCGAATGACGACCGTAACGGATGTCAGCTCAATCCGAAGGAAATTATGCGGAAGCTTTACAGAATTATTATGAAGCTATGCGACTAGAAATCGATCCCTACGATCGAAGTTATATACTCTATAATATAGGCCTTATTCACACAAGTAATGGAGAACATACGAAAGCTTTAGAATATTATTTTAGGGCACTAGAACGAAACCCATTCTTACCACAAGCTTTTAATAATATGGCGGTGATCTGTCATTACGTGCGACTATCTCCACTATAGAAAGAAAAAGGAAGACCAAATCTGCTAGTAAATACTAAAAAAAAAATAGGCTCGCTACATATGCATCGTCAAAAACGACGATTTTTATGAGCTGTAGTAAAGAAAGAAACTTCATAGAAGTCAAAATATGAAGAAATAAGATATGCCTAGATACTTTTTTCTATGTCTATGGATAAAAAAAATCTAATTGATAGAGAAGAAGCACCGTAAAGATCAATTAACGAGGTTTTTGGCCAATACATTAAGAAAAGAACTGCTTACTTATGCCTATATATAAGATAGATAAAAGTTAGGAATTAACTTATGTAATAGAGTCGATTCACTAAGGTATTGAGCGGCGGTGTAGGATCAAATCCCAAAGATAGTCAGTTTTTTCCTTCTTACTTATGTTTATGAAGGAAAGCCTTTCTCAAAGATTCTATATAAGTTTCGATATGAAAATCAATTTCGATATGAAACCGAGATAGTTACCTTGCGGAAAATACTAACGATAGGAGTAAATACCTATGCTTTATTCTTCTGCAGGTGGGAGAAAAGATAAAACGAAAACGGATTTTTAATCAAAATGAAAGTTTGAAACTCATGGGATTAACCTCTTTTGGTTACTCCGAACAGTGGGATAGATCTATGAGAAATCTCATTCAGTTTGATAGGTAAAAAGGACACCAAAAGAATTGACTGCGGAGCCGTATGAGGTAGGAAACTCTCAAGTACGGTTCTAAGGGAAGGAATTGACCCACCTATTCCGACCGGGGAGAACAGGCCATTCGACAGGGGGATTCTGAAATTGCGGAGGCTTGGTTCGATCAAGCCGCTGAGTATTGGAAACAGGCTATAACGCTTACTCCTGGGAATTATATTGAAGCGCATAATTGGTTGAAGATCACTGGACGTTTCGAATGAAAGAAGAAAAGTTATTATTATTTCTAATTTTTTTATTTGTTAGAATTCATCTTGGTCCATTAATCAAATAAAATGGAATCATTCTTCTGGGAAGAACCAATCAAAGAATTTCATTATATCCCTTCTAAGATCGTTCTAGTTTGTCTGGTATTTCGTAGGGATAAAGAATACAGTACAAAATAGATTTATTTCTTTTTTTC